GATATAATTGCTATGCTTAGTGTGTGACTCGTTGGTTTAGGATTCGATTAGATTAAGATAAAAAAAAAAAGAACTTACCTATAATAACTATAACATTAATAAATAACCTAAGGAACTCATTGCTTCGCATTATCTGGATCCAAAAAAATAAGTCAAGATATGATAGGCTGATCATATCATTGTAGCAACTGAATAAATAAAAAAATAAATAAAGAAATATGATTATTAAGTTATGAAAGGTAATCGAAAAGTATGCGGATAAATGGAAGGATGAAAGAAAGAGAGAAAAAATGGAATATTAATGATATATGATTCCAATTTGGAAAGTCTATGAGGTCACTGTAAGAAAAGCAATGTAATAAAGCATCAATACAGATTCATTCATAATAATTAGATAAATCTGTTCCGAAAAAAAAAATTAAGAGCCTTGAGCCAATAAAACTGAGAAAATTGCCTCAAAAACAAATTAAAAAATGAAATTCAAAATTTCATGTAAGAGCTCCATTGTAGAATTCGGGCCTAATGATTAATCAAGGAGCGATGGGAACGACGGAACCCATGAATATAGAGGATTCTAGTGAAAAACAAATCTTAGTAATTCATTGGACAGGATGGCGGAATAAACCAGAAACTTTATTATCTATTCTGATTTTGATTCAGAAACCTCATGGGATAAACATCAAACTTAAATAGATATTGAAAGAGTAAATATTCGCCGGCGAAAAATTTTATTACTTTTTTTTTTTCAAATAAAAAAAAGTAATAAAATACGAAAAAAAAAAAAAAAATGAAAAAGATAAAAGAAAATAAAGATTTGTTAGAATATTCTAACTCTAACAAAAACTACATTCGAGATGATGATATTACGTTATTTTTAAATAAATATAAATAGAATTCATCTTGGATTCCATTTCGAAAAAGACATATACAAATTTAGAAGAGATCAGATGAAATTTCAAAAAATATCATGATTAATAGAATTAATCATTAACTACATCTATATCTTAATACAAGCTTTTTTAGTCCTTTTATTCGCGAGGAGCTGGATGAGAAGAAACTCTCACGTTCAGTTCTGTAGTAGAGATGGAATTTCTAATTTAGAAAAAACCCATCAACTATAACCCAAAAAGAACCAGATTTCGTAAACAACATCGAGGAAGACTAAAAGGAATATCTTCTCGTGGGAATCGTATTTGTTTTGGCAGATATGCTCTTCAAACACTTGAACCCGCTTGGATCACATCTAGACAAATAGAAGCAGGGCGGCGAGCAATGACACGAAATGTACGACGTGGTGGAAAAATTTGGGTACGTATATTTCCAGACAAACCAGTTACAGTAAGACCCGCGGAAACGCGTATGGGTTCTGGGAAAGGATCCCCAGAGTATTGGGTAGCTGTGGTTAAACCAGGTAAAATCCTTTATGAAATGGGTGGTGTACCCGAAAATATAGCCAGAAAAGCTATTTCAATAGCGGCATCAAAAATGCCTATAAAAACCCAATTCATTATTTCTGAATAGGAATATAGAATGAAAAAGCTAAATAACATTTAAGGATAAAAAGATTATAAGTTTTCTTTTTTTTGACAAACAATATTTTTTTACTTCGTCCTTTACATTAAAAGAAGAGATACAAAAAAATGATATGATTCAACCACAAACCTATTTGAATGTAGCAGACAACAGCGGGGCTCGAGAATTAATGTGTATTCGAATAATAGGAGCTAGTAATCGCCGATATGCTCATATTGGTGACGTTATTGTTGCTGTAATCAAGGAAGCAATACCAAATACTCCTCTAGAAAGATCAGAAGTGATCAGAGCTGTAATTGTACGTACTTGTAAAGAACTCAAACGTAACAATGGGACGATAATACGATATGATGACAATGCTGCAGTTGTCATTGATCAAGAAGGAAATCCAAAAGGAACTCGAGTTTTTGGGGCGATCCCACGGGAATTGAGACAATTAAACTTTACTAAAATAGTTTCATTAGCTCCTGAGGTATTATAAGACCTAAATATCGATAGTTAGTATTGGATAGGATTAAAAAAATGGTATTGAAATAAAATTAATTAATAGATTGTGTATCACGCATATACCCTTAATAATAAAATATTAATAATTTAATTCATATATTAATATATAATTCGTCTATATCTATATATAAATAAAAGAAAAAGAACATGTTGATTATATCAAAATTATAGAACAATAAGGAATTTTAACTTATCATGGGGAAAGACACTATTGCTGATATAATAACCTCTATACGAAATGCTGACATGAATAGAAAAGGAACGGTTCGGATAGGATCGACTAACATCACCGAAAGCATTGTTAAAATACTTTTACGAGAGGGTTTTATCGAAAACGTAAGGAAACATCGAGAAAACAACCAATATTTTTTGATTTTAACCCTAAGACATAGACGAAATAACAAAGAATCCTATAAAACTATTTTAAATTTAAAGAGAATAAGTCGACCGGGTCTACGAATCTATTCTAACTCTCAACGAATTCCACGAATTTTAGGCGGAATAGGAATTGTAATCCTTTCTACTTCTCAAGGTATAATGACAGACCGAGAAGCTCGACTAAAAAGAATCGGCGGAGAAATTTTATGTTATATATGGTAATCCTTCTAATATCAAAATTGGATATCCGGAACTTACCATTTGTGAAAAAAAGGGGGGTTGTGTAATACCACCCCTGCTAAAAAAGTTTAGAAGGTTTTACCTCGAATGAAATTAAAGAAAAAATGAATTAATGAAAGTTTTCTTTCTGAATCACTTCCGACCGGCATGGTTCAATTTTGTTTAGATACTAAAGATTTGTTTGATTTTAGGTCATGCTTCTGAAAGGATTCGACATATTTTTGTATAGGTATACCTATAGGAGAAAAATATAGGAGAAAAAAGTAAAAATTTTAGTAAGTTCTTAGGTATCTTAGGTATAAGTTAATCAGGGGACAGCCATTTTCTAGACTCCATAACAAGGATTCAAATGAGTAAGTGGTCTTTTGAATTTCAACATTCCTTTCACGAAGATACAATTCAAAATTCCAAAATATCAAGAAACCTTTTTTTCGTCCAATAATAAGTATATTCAGAGAATTAAGGAATAACAACTATGAAAATAAGGGCTTCCGTTCGTAAAATTTGTGAAAAGTGTCGACTAATCCGTAGGAGAGGGCGAATTATAGTAATTTGTTCCAACCCGAGGCATAAACAAAGACAAGGATAATCTTACTAAAGGAAAAGGCACTTCCAAGGAGCTGGCAAAAAAAAAAGGTCCGTTTTGACATGAAATGGATATATCCATATATTTCTTGTGAAATGAAAAAATATGGCAAAACCTATATTAAGAATTGGTTCACGTAAAAATACACGTAGTGGTTCACGTAAAAATGTACGTAGAATCCCAAAGGGAGTTATTCATGTTCAAGCAAGTTTCAACAATACCATTGTGACCATTACAGATGTACGGGGTCGGGTGATTTCTTGGTCCTCCGCGGGTACTTGTGGATTCAGGGGTACAAGAAGAGGAACACCTTTTGCTGCTCAAACCGCAGCAGGAAATGCTATTCGAGCAGTAGTGGATCAAGGTATGCAACGAGCTGAAGTAAGGATAAAAGGCCCTGGACTGGGAAGAGATGCAGCATTACGAGCTATTCGTAGAAGCGGTATACTTTTAAGTTTCGTACGGGATGTAACCCCTATGCCACATAATGGTTGTAGACCCCCTAAAAAAAGACGTGTATAGAACTAAATAAAGGCTGAAAGGGTTTCAAGAGAAATAAACGATTCAATGATCTGATCAAATAAAATTACTATGGTTCGAGAGAAAGTCAAAGTATCTACTCGGACACTACAGTGGAAGTGTGTTGAATCAAGAAGAGACAGTAAGCGTCTTTATTATGGACGCTTTATTCTGTCTCCACTTATGAAAGGTCAAGCCGATACAATAGGCATTGCGATGCGAAGAGCTTTACTTGGCGAAATAGAAGGAACATGTATTACACGTGCAAAATCTGAGAACATACCACATGACTATTCTAACATAGTAGGTATTCAAGAATCAGTACATGAAATTTTAATGAATTTGAACGAGATTGTATTAAGAAGTAATCTATATGGAACCCGCAACGCGCTTATTTGTGTCCAAGGTCCCGGATATATAACTGCTCAAGACATAATTTTACCGCCCTCTGTGGAAATCATTGATAATACACAGCATATAGCTACCGTAACGGAACCGATAGATTTGTGTATTGGATTAAAAATCGAGAGGAATCGCGGATATAGTCTAAAAATGTCAAATAACTTTGAAGATCGAAGTTATCCTATAGATGCTGTATTCATGCCTGTTCAAAACGCGAATCATAGTATTCATTCTTATGGGAATGGGAATGAAAAACAAGAGATTCTTTTTCTAGAAATATGGACAAACGGAAGTTTAACTCCTAAAGAAGCACTTCATGAAGCCTCCCGGAATTTGATTAATTTATTTATTCCTTTTCTACATGTAGAAGAAGAAACGTTCTATTTAGAAAACAATCAACATCAAGTTACTTTACCCCTTTTTCCTTTTCATAATAGATTAGTTAATCTAAGAAAAAAAAAAAAAGAACTAGCATTTCAATATATTTTTATTGACCAATTAGAATTGCCTCCCAGAATCTATAATTGTCTCAAAAAGTCCAATATACATACATTATTGGACCTTTTGAATAACAGTCAAGAAGACCTTATCAAAATTGAACATTTTCACATAGAAGATGTAAAAAAGATATTAGACATTATAGAAAAAAAATAGAAAAAGCATTAAAAAAAAAAATTACTAAAAAGTAAATTTGAAATTGAAATGGATTTTAAATCTTCAACGTAATTTCAATTTTCCAGTCGAACCCATTTTAATTAATTAAATTAATTAGATATGTATCTAGGGAGAATTCATTTTGAAATGACTACTCCCTAGATACCCACGTCTTTTATTT